ACACTTCGAGGTCAAATCGAAAGAATCACAAAAGAGAAAGAAAAAAAAAATTTAAGAATCAATAACCTTAGTCCTACCAAAGCAAGTTCTAATGCTAAAATCTTCCAAAAATGGAAGATTTTAAAAAGAATAAATGCTCGAGTAATCTATAAATTACCCCTTTTTATAAAATTTTTCATTGAACGAATATACACAGATCCCTTTTTATCTATCATTAATATTCCCAGAATGAATACAGAATTTTTTCTTGAATCAAAAAAAAAAATTATTGAGAAATTCATTTACAATAATGAAAGAAAAGAAGGAAGAATTGATAAAAGAAAGAAAAATAAAATTCTGTTTATTTCGACTCTAAAAAAGTCACTTGAAACTGTTAGTAAAAGTAGTAAAAGAAATTTACATATTTTTTATGACTTATCCTACGTGTCACAAGCATATGTATTTTACAGATTCTCACAATTCCAGGTTCCTAACTCGTATAAATTACGAACTGTCCTTCAATGTCAAGGAATCCCTTTCCTTCTTAAGCCTCAAATAAAGGATTCTTTTGAAATACAAGGAATCGTTGATCCGAAATTGAAGGATAAACAACTTCCGAGTTATGAAATGAATCAATGGAAAAAATGGTTAAGAGGACATTCTCAATATGATTTATCGCCGATCATATGGTCTAGATTAATAGCAGAAAAATGGCGAAATAGAGTTCATCGGCATCACAGAGCTAAAGCTAAAAAGGAAAATGTAAGCAAACAGCATTCATATGAAAAAAATGAATTAATTAATTCCAAGAAACAAAAAGAATTGAAAGTGGATTTATTTTTTAATAATAAAGAAAATTTTCCGAAATACTATAGATATGATCTTTTATCATATAAATTTCTTAATTCTGAAAATAAAGCGGAATGCTTTTTTTATGGATCTCCATTTCAAGGAAATAAGAACCAAGAGATTTATTATAACACACCTAAACAAACCTTTTTTGATATGCTGAGTAACACCCTTATTACTAATAATCTAGGAAAGTTCGATAGTCTATATATAGATCTGGAAAAACGAAAATATTTGGATTGGAAAATTCTCAATTTTTGTCTTAGACAAAAAGCCAATATTGCGAGCTGGATGACGATTGATATCAATAGGAATCAAAATACTCGTACTAAGAATTCGCAAATAATTCTTAAAAAAGATCTTTTTTATCTTATGATTCCAGAAATCAATTCAACAAAAACCCCAAAAGGATTTTTGGATTGGATGGGAATGAATGAAAAAATGCTGAAGCGGCCCATATCGAATCTGGAACTTTGGTTCTTCCCAGAACTGGTGTTCCTTTATACTGCATACAAAAGGAAACCTTGGATTTTACCAAGCAAAATTGTCTTTTTAAATTTGAATAGAAATGAAAATAGTAAGGAAAAGAAAAAGATCAACAAAAAAGAAAAAATAAGTTTTTTGATAGCATCAAATAAAGAGCATGGAAATCAAGAAGAAAGAGAACCCACAAGGCCCGGAGATCTTAGATCTGTTCTCCCCCAACAAAAAAATAGTAACGAAAATTATGCGCGATCAGACATGAAAAAAGGGAAAAAGAAAAAACAATACAAAAGTGACACGCAAGCAGAACTCAGCCGCTTCCTGCAACGCTATTTGCTTTTTCAATTGAGGTCGGACGATACTCAAAGACTGATCAATAATATCAAGGTATATTGTCTCCTGCTTAGACTGATAGATCCAAGAAAGATTACTATATCCTCGATTCAAAAGAAAGAAATGAATTTCGATCTAATGGTGATTCAGAGAAATTTCACTTTTCCAGAATTACTGAAAAGCGGAATATTGATTATCGAACCCATTCGTATATCTGGAAAAAAGGATGGACAAATGATTCTGTATCAAACCATAGGTATTTCATTGGTTCATAAGAGTAAGCATCAAACTAATCGAAAATACCAAAAGAAACGATATGTTTCGAAAAAAATTTTAGACGAAGCACCGCATCAAAGAATAACTGGAAAGAGAAAGAAAAATCATTTTGATTTGATTGGTCCTGAAAATATTTTCTCGTTTCGACGTCGTAAAAAATTACGAATTCTAATCTGTTTCAATTCAAAGACTCGAAATGATGTAGAGAAAAATTCAGTATTTTGCAACGAAAAGAGCATACAAAACATTAGCCAAGTTTCACATGATAATAATTACCTTGATGGAGAGAAAATGAAATTACTGAAATTAAAACTCTTTCTTTGGCCTAATTATCGATTCGAAGATTTAACTTGTATAAGTCGTTATTGGTTTGATACCAACAATGGCAGTTGTTTCAGTATGTTAAGGATCTCCCTGTATCCACTATTGAAAATACATGGATAATATACTTTTTCTATATATCCTATACTCTATATCTAGAATCGAATTCTAGATATAATAGAATAATAGATATAATAGAATAATATAGGGTCTATGAAAGCAAACAACCACATAGGTGGGCCACATGACAGTATCCAATATGAAATAAATAATGTCCCAATTAACAATTAGATCTCGAACTGAATCAACAGAGCCTCCTTCATTTTAGGCCTCTCATTTTCAATGTGAAAGTGGACCAATTATTTTCCTTTTCTATTCCTATCGAAATCAAATTTGAGATTGGCTTGATTGATTCGAATAGGAGTTTCGAAAGAAATTCAGATTTGATTATTGTATATACCGTAATAGCATTATTATTACTGATCAATAAAATCCATATCTGTAAAAAGAGAAAGGGGAATTTTTTTATGGTAAAAAATTCATTCATTTCGGTTATTTCTCAAAAGGAAAAGGAAGAAAACACGGGGTCTGTTGAATTTCAAGTATTCAGTTTCACCACTAAGATAAGGAAACTTACTTCACATTTGGAATTACACAAAAAGGATTCTTCATCTCAGAGAGGTTTGCGAAAAATTTTGGGAAAACGGCAACGACTACTGGCCTATTTGTCAAAACAGAATAGAGGACGATATAAAGAATTAATTGGTGAGTTGAATATTCGAGAGAGAAAAACTTATTAATCTGAAACGCGATGCCATTTGGATTTAATTCTTTACATTTTGATGAACTTCTTTTCAATTTCAGCAATGCATGGAAGAATAACTCGAGAAAAAATTTATGATTACGCCAACTACAAGAAAGGACCTCATGATAGTCAATATGGGCCCTCACCACCCATCAATGCACGGTGTTCTTCGACTGATCGTTACTCTCGATGGTGAAGATGTTATTGACTGTGAACCAATATTGGGTTATTTACATAGAGGGATGGAGAAGATTGCGGAAAATCGAACAATTATACAATATTTGCCTTATGTAACGCGTTGGGATTATTTAGCTACTATGTTCACAGAAGCAATAACCGTAAATGGACCCGAACAGCTAGGCAACATTCAAGTACCTAAAAGAGCTAGCTATATCAGAACTATTATGTTGGAGTTGAGTCGTATTGCTTCCCATTTGTTATGGCTCGGCCCTTTTATGGCCGATATTGGGGCACAGACCCCTTTCTTCTATATTTTTCGAGAACGAGAATTGATATATGACCTGTTCGAAGCCGCTACCGGTATGCGTATGATGCATAATTTTTTTCGTATCGGGGGAGTCGCTGCTGATTTACCTCATGGATGGATAGATAAATGTTTGGATTTTTGCGATTATTTTTTAACTGGGGTTGCTGAATATCAAACACTTATTACACAAAATCCCGTTTTTTTAGAACGAGTTGAAGGCATAGGCATTATTGGTGCAGAAGAAGCCCTAAATTGGGGTTTATCGGGGCCAATGTTACGAGCTTCCGGAATACAATGGGATCTTCGTAAAGTTGATCGTTATGAATGTTACGACGAATTTGATTGGGAGATTCAATGGCAAAAAGAGGGGGATTCATTAGCTCGGTATTTAGTACGAATCAGTGAAATGACAGAATCCATAAAAATTATCCAACAGGCTCTGGAAGGAATTCCAGGGGGACCATATGAGAATTTAGAAATCCGACGCTTTGGTAGGATAAAAGATCCTGCATGGAATGATTTTGAATATCGATTTATTAGTAAAAAACCTTCTCCAACCTTTGAATTGTCCAAGCAAGAACTTTATGTAAGAGTCGAAGCTCCAAAAGGAGAATTGGGAATTTTTTTGATAGGGAATCAAAGTGTTTTTCCTTGGAGATGGAAAATTCGACCGCCGGGTTTTATCAACTTGCAAATTCTTCCCCAGTTAGTTAAAAGGATGAAATTGGCTGATATTATGACGATACTAGGTAGCATAGATATCATTATGGGAGAAGTTGATCGTTGAAATGATAATGGATACAACAGAAATACAAGCTATCTATTCTTTTTCCAGATTGGAATCCTTAAAAGAAGTCTATGGGATCATATGGATCCTTGTCCCTATTTTCACTCTTGTATTAGGAATCACACTGGGTGTACTAGTAATTGTTTGGTTAGAAAGAGAAATATCTGCAGGGATACAACAACGTATTGGACCCGAATATGCCGGGCCTTTAGGGATTTTTCAAGCTCTATCAGATGGTACAAAATTACTTTTCAAGGAGAATCTTCTTCCATCTAGAGGTGATACTCATTTATTCAGTATCGGGCCAGCTATAGCAGTAATATCCATTTTACTAAGTTATTCAGTAATTCCTTTTAGTTATCACTTTCTTCTAACCGATCTTAGTATTGGTGTTTTTTTATGGATTGCTATTTTAAGTCTTGCTCCCGTTGGACTTCTGATGTCGGGATATGGATCAAATAATAAATATTCTTTTTTAGGTGGATTAAGGGCTGCTGCTCAATCAATTAGTTATGAAATACCATTAACTCTATGTGTATTATCAATATCTCTACGTGCGATTCGGTGAGACATAAAAATTCGCCTAGTTGTTTTCTTTCTAGCAAGAGAGTTAAATGATATCTATTTGTTTTTGATTCATCGTTATCGTTGGGATGGATGAACTAAACCAGATAGTTATATGAGTGAAATAAAACGGTTTGAAAATTGCTGTTAAAAGAATTCAATCTCATTTCCTATGTACGAGAATTAAGTGAAAGCAAATATAAGCAGCAGAGACTGTTTACTCCGAGATTGATTGATTACTCATCATCGCTTGAATCGGGTTCAAAAGATCAACTCTATGGGGGTTTTACTAACTATTCCCATAAATTTATTACCAGTTCCAAAAATGAGTGGAGGGTTAGGAAGACCAAGATACACAAAGGATTAGTTATGTAGATTCTGTAAATTATTGAAGAGGATATTTCTTTTTCTTTATTATTTATAGAAAAGTAATTCGAATTGGGGCTTTAAGTTCGTAGAAATGATTAAGAAGTACTCCCCAAGATTCCGATCCAGAGTATGTTCCTATCCACCGATTAAGTACATAACTATCAAGAACGAAGAAATCTTTTACTTTTTTTATGAGATTATGAGAAAGGAGAATCGGAAGGCAATAAAATTAGTATTATGTAATGCAATATCTAATTCTTTTTCGTAATCGAAAATGGTAAGTTGAAATATCTACCCTAAAAAGGAACTCTTTCTTTATTCAAGGATAAAGTTATTAATCAATAAAGAAAAACGAGAATTCTTAAAAGATGAGATCAATTCAGAAGCACTATTTTACTATAAATCTAGCAGACAGAATTCCGTTGGTCTAATTCTAGGCTTTAGGATAAAAGTTTAACTCTATATCTATTCTACACAAACACATCAAGATAAAGAATGTTGAAAAGTCCTTAGAATTATTTGTGATCTCTGAGGAGCCGTATGAGGTGAAAATCTCATGTACGGTTCTGTAATAGCGGCGGGAACAGTGATGTTATCATCGACTATGATTATCTAAGAGCTCAAGTACGGTTGATATAGTTGAAGTGCAGTCAAAATATGGTTTTTGGGGGTGGAATTTGTGGCGTCAACCTATAGGGTTTATCGTTTTTCTAATTTCATCTCTAGCCGAGTGTGAGAGATTGCCTTTTGATTTACCAGAAGCCGAAGAAGAATTAGTAGCAGGTTATCAAACCGAGTATTCAGGTATCAGATTTGGTTTATTTTATGTTGCTTCGTATCTAAATCTACTCGTTTCTTCATTATTTGTAACAGTCCTTTACTTGGGGGGTTGGAATCTTTCTATTCCATATCTATTCGTTACTGAGCTTTTTGATATAAATAAACGAAGTCAAGTTTTTGGAACACTAATCGGCATCTTTATTACATTAGCTAAAACTTATTTGTTCTTGTTCATTTCTATTGCAACAAGATGGACTTTACCGAGACTAAGAATGGACCAACTATTAAATCTTGGGTGGAAATTTCTTTTACCTATTTCTCTAGGTAATCTATTATTAACAACTTCGTCCCAACTTCTTTCATTGTAAAGGAATAGAATATTCTATTTTCACAACTTGTCTCAAACAAGAGAAAGAAACAAGTCAAATTAGTTATAAATAGTTCGATATGTTCCCTATGCTAACTCAGTTCTTGAACTCTGGTCAACAAACAATCCGGGCCACCAGGTATATTGGTCAAGGTTTCGTGATTACCCTGTCCCACGCAAATCGTTTACCTGTAACTATTCAATACCCCTACGAAAAATTGATCACATCGGAACGTTTCCGAGGCCGAATTCATTTTGAATTTGATAAATGCATTGCTTGTGAAGTATGTGTTCGTGTATGTCCTATAGACCTACCCCTTGTAGATTGGAAATTGGAAACTAATATTCGAAAGAAAAGACTCCTTAATTACAGTATTGATTTTGGCATCTGTATATTTTGTGGTAATTGCGTTGAATATTGTCCAACAAATTGTTTATCAATGACTGAAGAATATGAACTTTCTACTTATGATCGACACGAATTGAATTATAATCAAATTGCTTTAGGTCGGTTACCGGTGTCCATAATTGACGATTACACAATTCGAACAATTTCTTCGAATTCACCAAATCTAGAAGATTGAAGATTCAAAAACCATTTCCAAATTCCAAATCAAAATTTTTGATCTAAAGTAATGAGGTTTTTGCTTGGTCAAGAACGGCGAGAATCGTGGTTTCGTTTTGATTGAAAATGATTTCTATTCGAATAATGATTTAAAAATGGATAGTTTGAACCTCTATTTTTAAGAAAAAGTCTAGCCTACGAACTAGATTTACATCAATTCACACCACCCCCCCATTGAAATTTCATTCAATTAAGAAAGATCCGAATATCTTTATTTCTTTTTCCTGGTCAGATCAGCGAGGACATGAAATTTTTTTCTTTTTTTCTATAAAAATGGATTTACCTGGACCAATACATGATTTTCTTTTAATCTTTCTGGGATCGGGTCTTATATTAGGAAGTCTAGCAGTAGTATTATTTCCGAATCCGATTTATTCGGCTTTTTCATTAGGACTGGTTCTTTTTTGTATATCCCTATTCTATATTCTATCGAACTCATATTTTGTAGCTGCTGCACAGCTCCTTATTTATGTGGGAGCTATCAATGTTTTAATCATTTTTGCTGTAATGTTTATGAATGGTTCAGAATATTACAAAGATTTTCATCTTTGGACAGTTGGGGATCGAGTTACTTCAATGGTTTGTACAAGTCTTTTTATTTTACTAATCACTACTATTCTAGATACGTCTTGGTATGGGATCCTTTGGACTACAAAATCAAATCAGATTCTAGAACAAGATTTGCTAATTAATAGTCAACAAATCGGAATTCATTTATCAACAGATTTTTTTCTTCCATTTGAACTCATTTCAATAATTCTTTTAGTCACTTTAATAGGTGCAATTGCTATAGCTCGTCAATAATAAACCCTTCAAACGAGTGATTCAAAAAAATCGATAAAATCGAATTAATGGAAGGAGAACATTCAAATCGTTTTATCGATTACCAATCTATATCTCTTGTTTTATTCCGTACTTGTTAGATCCGAATCGAATCAATGGAATTATTGTTCAGATTGAAATGAATTAAGAGTGATAAGGAGTTGGTTAATGATGCTCGAACATATACTTGTTTTGAGTGCCTATTTATTCTCTATTGGCGTCTATGGATTGATCACAAGTCGAAATATGGTTAGAGCTCTTATCTGTCTTGAACTTATATTAAATTCAGTTAATATCAATTTTGTAACATTTTCTGATCTTTTTGATAGTCGTCAATTAAGAGGAGACATTTTCTCGATTTTTGTTATAGCTATTGCAGCCGCTGAAGCAGCCATTGGATCGGCTATTGTTTCATCAATTTATCGTAACAGAAAATCAACTCGTATTAACCAATCCAATTTGTTGAATAAGTAGTATTAATCATATAAATGGATAAATAGAATTGGAATATTCCTAAATTGATTTCAATTAGTTGGTTTGATACGGATAAGATATGATCTTGGTTGGAAAAACATAACATAAGAAATCAAAGCATTTTGGTCTTCGCTCATAAACAAATTCCGAAGCAGATTGATTCTGATCACTCATTGATTCGTCTGGTATCTAAATATAGGATTCATTTCAAATTAAACTTAAACTAGACCGAAAATTTATGACGCTCAAAAACGTATAGATCCAATGTCCCATTCAGTAAAGATTTATGATACATGTATAGGATGTACTCAATGTGTCCGAGCGTGCCCCACCGATGTATTAGAAATGATACCCTGGGACGGATGTAAAGCGAAACAAATTGCCTCTGCTCCAAGGACCGAGGACTGTGTTGGTTGTAAGAGATGTGAATCTGCTTGTCCAACGGATTTCTTGAGTGTTCGAGTTTATTTATGGCATGAAACAACTCGCAGTATGGGTCTAGCTTATTGATACGTTCCATAAAACTCTACTTGATTCCATTTTCTTTTTTTTTTTACCGACAAAACCCGTGCTCAAATCAAATTCAAATATTTTGCGCACGGGTTTTTCTGGTCCAAGTCTATCTTGTCTTTACCACGAATCATTTTCCTTGCTTAACAATAATTGCCGTTTTGCCCATATTTCTAGGTTCCTTAATTTTCTTTCTTCCACATAAGGGAAATAGATCAATCCGGTGGTATACTTTATGTATTTGTTTATTAGAGCTTCTTTTAACGACTTATGCATTCTGTTATCATTTCCAATCGGATGATCCATTAATCCAACTCGTGGAGGATTATAAATGGATCGGTTCTTTTGATTTTCATTGGAGATTAGGAATAGATGGACTCTCTATAGGACCCATTTTACTCACCGGATTCATCACTACTTTAGCTACTTTAGCGGCTTGGCCGGTTACTCGAGATTCACGATTATTTCATTTCTTGATGTTAGCAATGTACAGTGGACAAATAGGATTATTTTCTTCTCGAGACCTTTTACTTTTTTTCCTCATGTGGGAGTTCGAATTAATTCCTGTGTATCTACTTGTATCTATGTGGGGAGGAAAAAAACGTTTGTACTCGGCTACAAAATTTATTTTGTATACCGCGGGGGGTTCTATTTTTCTTTTAATGGGAGTTCTGGGTATCGGTTTATATGGTTCTACTGAACCAACATTAAATTTGGAAAGATTAGTCAACCAGACCTATCCTGTGGTCTTGGAGATAATATTCTATATTGGATTTCTTATTTCTTTTGCTGTAAAACTTCCAATCATACCCCTACACACATGGTTACCAGATACCCATGGAGAAGCGCATTATAGTACTTGTATGCTTCTAGCCGGAATCTTATTAAAAATGGGAGCGTATGGATTAGTTCGCATTAATATGGAATTATTCCCCCATGCGCATTCTCTATTTTCTCCTTGGTTTATGATAGTAGGTGCAATACAAATAATCTATGCAGCTTCAACATCTATCAGTCAACAGAATTTGAAAAAAAGAATAGCCTATTCCTCTGTATCTCATATGGGTTTCATAATTATAGGAATTAGTTCTATCACCGATATGGGACTAAACGGAGCTCTTTTACAAATAATCTCTCATGGATTTATTGGTGCTGCACTTTTTTTCTTGGCCGGAACGACTTATGATCGAATACGTCTTGTTTATCTTGACGAAATGGGTGGAATAGCTATTCCAATGTCAAAAATATTCACAATGTTCAATAGCTTTTCGATGGCCTCCCTTGCATTACCAGGTATGAGTGGTTTTGTTGCCGAATTAATAGTCTTTTTTGGACTAATTACTAGTCCAAAATATCTTTTAATGACAAAGCTCCTAATTACATTTGTAATGGCAATTGGAATGCTATTAACTCCTATTTATTTATTATCTATGTTACGCCAGATGTTCTATGGGTACAAAATATTTAATGTTTCAAACTCTTATTTTTTTGATTCTGGACCGAGAGAGTTATTTCTTTCGATCTCGATTTTTTTACCCGTACTAGGTATTGGTATGTACCCCGATTTCGCTCTTTCATTATCAGTTGAAAAAACGGAAGTTATTCTATCTAATTCTTTTTATAGATAGCTTTTAGAAATAAAGAAAACAAATAAACAAAATCGTATCATTTGGCAAAGCGTTCTCGTTGTACAACGACAAAAAGAGAAGACAGATTTTTCTTGTTCTCTTGTGTTAAGTAAAAAGAATGCAATTTGAACTGGCGAGAACCCCCCGAATCAAATATTGTAGTCATTTGGGGGATTCTCACCAGTTCGCACAAAGTTTTTTTATGTGATACGTATTGGAAACTTTTTTGATTCCTATTCCTAAGAACTACCTTTTGAATTCAATTCAATATTAATATTAATGGAAATGAACCATAACTATGTAGTCCTATTCCTAATAGATTGACCCCAAAATAACATATCCAAATTATAAAAAAGCCAATAGACGCTACAATTGCTGAATTTGTACTCGTGAATTTTTTATTTGTTCGAGTATGTAAATAACTTGCAAATATGATCCAAGTAATAAAAGCCCAAGTCTCTTTTGGGTCCCAACTCCAATAGGATCCCCATGCTTCGTTAGCCCATACTGCTCCAGAAAGTATTCCTATAGTTAAAAAGATAAATCCTAGACTAATAACCCGATAACTCCAATAATCCAATTGTTGAATCAATTGCGCCCTGTAATAATTCTTTGGAGAAAAAAAAGAAATATTTTGTAATATATTATTTCCATCACTCATATATTCCATTTCATTGGCGAAAAATGCCTTGTTGAAATTTAATATATTCGTAGAAAAGAACTTTATCTTTTTTCTAACTGTAATAACCAGAACTGATACTGATAATAATGATCCGCATAAAAGGGATGCATAGCCTAATATCATCATACTTACGTGCATTATTAGCCATTCGGATTGAAGAGCAGGTATTAACACTGCGGATTCGTGTATTTCCGTAAAAAGGCCTGAAGTAGCAAAGCCCTGGGTCAAAATAGCACTTGGGCCCATTATTGTACTTAGAAATTTTTGATCTTTTTTGAAATATGGAACTATATGAAAAAAGGAAAAACCCCATGAAAGAAAGATTAATGATTCATATAGATTGCTTAAAGGAAAATGTCCCGAATAAATCCAACGAGTGATCAATAACCCTGTTATACAGAAAAAAATGATTATCAGGCCCTTTTTGTATGAATCATATAGTTTTACGATTTCATCGACTGAAAAGGTTATCAAATAAATTGTAATTATAATTGAAACGGTTGAAAAGGAAATATGAGTTAATACATGCTCTAAGGTTGAAAATATCATAAAAAAGTCCCTTAATTAGAATTCGAAAATCGAAATAGGAAATTAAATTCATTATAATTATAGGATCGAATTACTTTGTTTTAGGAGATGTCCTGCCGCCACTCGGACTCGAACCGAGATGCTTTAGCACTGCTTCCTAAGAGCAGCGTGTCTACCAATTTCACCATGGCGGCTTGTCTTGAACTCATAATAACCTATGAATACAAAATCGTCTAGATTTAATAATTCAATTGGGCGCAATATTGTTTACAAGAATGTTTGAGGATTCATTTTTTTCGTTTAGGGTTTTTGTTTTAGTGTGTATTTTCTTCTTTCCTCGACTGAATTTCTTCGAAAAGGGGAGAGTCCTACAGAATTAAGGGATAGAACCCCCTCAAAAAATTTTTGTTTTAATGAACTATTTTTGATTTATTTGATTTTAATAAAGTGTAAAGTGAAACCAAAAAATCCATTAAAACGAAATAATACAAAATATTCTTTATTCATTATTTTTTTCGTAAGGAAAATTGAAGAATTCTTAGAATTTTTTTAGAAAATTATTTTCTATTTTTTGAATTTGAATATATCAAATCTCTTAATTTACTATGTATTAGAAATTACGAGTTCTAATAGCATACTAAATTCCATTTCCTGTTTTTTTTTATTAATTCAACAGGAAATGGAAGGGTTAAGGGGCTCACTTGAAATTATTTCAACGTATTACGTTTTATTACGCATTTTATTTGTTTGTCGCACAAAAACTTTTTGAATTCCCGGTAGAAAGAGCTTTTCCTAAGGAAAAGGCTTTTAACGCTGCCCAATAGCCCCTTTTTTTCCAAAATTTTTTACGAATACGCTTTTTTGATGCAGAAGTGCGTTTTTTTGGAACTGCCATTTAAATACGAATTAAGGGGTTGCTAGCTGGATGTGAAAGACATCTATTGCTCAAAAAAAATCTGTGCTTTTCAAATTCATTATGGATTTCTTTTCTAGATACTATTTTGTTAGAACAATTTTAAAGAATAGAAAAAAAATAGATAAGCTAAGTGGAAAAATCCCAATAAATATTACTAAGACGATTCTTAGTAATTTCTTTCACTCAGGAAAAATCAGCCAAATTTCGCTTGAATTGAAAAATTTCAAGTGGACTGAGTAATAAATCTTTTTCATTTGACCAATCGGCACTTCTTGATTTGAATATTTAAAGTATTTAGTAGAACCTCAGAATGAATAACAATTATAATAATAAGTATAAAAAGAAATAAAAAAGAAAAAACTTTTTTTATGGAACAGACATATCAATATGGATGGATCATACCTCTCATTCTGCTTCCAGTTCCTATGTTAATAGGAGTGGGGCTTCTTCTTTTTCCCACAGCAACAAAAAATCTTCGTCGTCTATGGACTCTTCCGACTATTTTATTGTTAAGTATAGTCATGGTTTTTTTAATTAATCTTTCTCTTGAGCAAATAAATAGTAGTTCGATTTATCAATATGTATGGTCTTGGACGCTCGATAATGATTTTTCTTTAGAATTCGGTTACTTGATTGATTCACTTTCTTCTATTATGTTAATGTTAATCATTACTGTTGGAATTACAGTTCTTATTTATAGTGATAATTATATGGCTCATGATCAAGGATACTTGAGATTTTTTGCTTATATGAGTTTTTTCAGTACTTCCATGTTGGGATTAGTTACTAGTTCAAATTTGATACAAATTTATATTTTTTGGGAATTAGTTGGAGTGTATTCCTATTTATTAATAGGGTTTTGGTTCACACGACCTCTTGCAGCAAATGCTTGTCAAAAAGCGTTTGTAACTAATCGTGTAGGGGATTTTGGTTTATTATTAGGAATTTTTGGTTTTTTTTGGCTAACAGGGAGTTTTGAGTTTCGGGGTTTATTCGAAATAGTCAATAACTTGGTTTACAATAATGAAGTAAATTTTCCATTTGCTACCTTGTGTGCTGTTCTATTATTTGCCGGCGCTGCTGCTAAATCTGCGCAATTTCCTCTTCATGTATGGTTACCTGATGCTATGGAGGGGCCCACTCCTATTTCCGCTCTTATCCATGCTGCTACTATGGTAGCAGCGGGGGTTTTTCTTGTAGCTCGTCTTCTTCCTCTTTTCATAGTTATACCTTATATAATAGATTTCATCTCGTTGATAGGCATAATCACGGTATTATTAGGAGCTACTTTAGCTCTTGCTCAAAAGGACATTAAAAGAGGTTTAGCTTATTCGACAATGTCTCAATTGGGTTATATGATGTTAGCTCTGGGAATGGGATCTTATCGAAGTGCTTTATTTCATTTGATTACTCATGCTTATTCAAAAGCATTATTATTTTTAGGGTCGGGATCCATTATTCATTCAATGGAAAGTATTGTTGGCTATTCCCCCGAGAAAAATCAGAATATGGTTCTTATGGGTGGTTTAACAAAATATGTACCGATTACCAAAACCTCTTTTCTATTAGGTACGTTTTCTCTTTGTGGTATTCCACCTCTTGCTTGTTTTTGGTCAAAAGATGAAATTCTTAATGATAGTTGGTTGTATTCACCTATTTTCGCAATAATAGCTTCGATCACTGCGGGATTAACCGCATTTTATATGTTTCGGATCTATTTACTTACTTTTGAGGGGCATTTAAACGTTCATTTTCAAAATTATAGTGGCAATCAAAATATTTTTTTCTATTCAATATCTTTATGGGGAAAAGGTTCTTCAAAAAGAATTAACAAAAATTTGCGTTTTTTACCAATAAAAAAGAATGAAAGTTCTTTTTCAAAAAAAGCGGATCAAAATGTAAAAAAAAGAAATGTGGGACAGCCTTTTATTAATATTGTTTATTTTGATAATAAAAAAACCTTTTCCTATCCTTATGAATTGGGCAATACTATCTTATTTTCGTTACTTGTATTAGTACTCTTTACTTTGTTTATTGGATCTATAGGAATTCCTTTTAATCAAGAAGGAACAGATATATTATCAAAATGGTTAGCTCCTTCTATTAACCTTCTACATCAAAATTCAAAAGGTTCGACAAATTGGTGTGACTTTTTGAAAGATGCAAGTTTTTCAGTCAGTTTGGCTTATTTCGGAATAGTTCTAGCCTCCTTTTTATATAAACCAATTTATTCATCTTTTCAAGATTTTGATTTAATTAATTCATTTGTTAAAAACAAAACAGGTCTGAACCGAAACCATTGGGATAAAACTCTAAACGCGCTATATAATTGGTCATATAATCGGGCTTATATAGATTTTTTTTATGAAACATCTTTTAGTTCTACGATAAGAGGATTGGCAAAATTAACTCATT